AATTCAAATTGATTGAACAAGTGTTTAACTTGCTAATTCTATACGCCAATTCTAACTCAGTATAATAATAATGTAATGGAGTAATGTATTGTGTCCTTAGTGACTTTTTACTAGAAATATTCTTTTTTTTCTATTTGAAGGGAGAATATAAATACTACGGCTGTAATTTTATGAAAAAACCAAAGCCCCTTATCGGATTTGAACCGATGACTTACGCCTTACCATGGCGTTACTCTACCACTGAGTTAAAGGGGCTTATTTCATTGAATTCCTGAATGGATCACTTTGTCGATAATAGATTTATATGTACATATTATATTACATACATATTACATATCATATACAGAATATATATATTATATACAGAATACAGAAGTACAGACAGCAGCAGTAGACTCTTAATTGCTAGTGTCTTATTCTTGAATAATGGTCTTGAATAAGAAAATCTTGAATATAATAAAATAGATTTACCTAGCAAATCTGGGATAAAATCCAATGAATTGTTTCAAGACCAAAGCGCATTACTTTCTTTTTATTGACTGAATCGAGAATAAAAAGAAAGTTCACTTGCATCTACACCGACCTAAATTTAATGATATTTAATCAAACGAACTCAAAAAATTTGATAATTTCTTAATCATGCTTATTAATCATGCTTACTAAATATAGCGTTAGCATTGAATGAATCAATGAATGAAAGAATCAAAGCGAAGTAAATAGAACTTAACCCCCCGTTGTACCAAGGCCTCCCTAAAAAAACCTTCCTTTGGTTTTTTTCTATTTCTATTAGACGAAATGGTATATCTTTTTATATAGAATAGAGTGGAGAATATCGATTCTAATGAATGATTCAGGAATATGAATCACAAACCAAAAAATTCTCTACAATTAGGAAAGGTGAAAAATCCCTTGTATTTAATCATAACATTCCATTATTATTTAATCATAGCATTCCACTATATTGACAAAAAGAAAATATTTATAGTATGATCATAGTATGATAGCGGTTATGCAAGTAGCCCCCATCGTCTAGTGGTTCAGGACATCTCTCTTTCAAGGAGGCAGCGGGGATTCGACTTCCCCTGGGGGTAGGGTATACTACGAAAGGAAGTTGATCATGGCTTATTACCAATAAGCCTAAAAGTGATTCTTTGTGGGTCGATGCCCGAGCGGTTAATGGGGACGGACTGTAAATTCGTTGGCAATATGTCTACGCTGGTTCAAATCCAGCTCGGCCCAATAATTCAACAATCTACCATGAGAGGGTATAACCCCCCTCCTTACAAAATAAAATACTCGATACGGAGATAAAAAAAAGAAAAATTTCCGCTAGATCGCCTATTTATTTCCCGGGGATTGTAGTTCAATTGGTCAGAGCACCGCCCTGTCAAGGCGGAAGCTGCGGGTTCGAGCCCCGTCAGTCCCGTCAAGCCCCGTCAGTCCCGTCAAGATCGACTAAATACATTAATCAATTCTTTCAAAACAATGAACGGGAAACGGGTTGGAGAATTTAATTCCCAAAACAAAAAAACAAGGAGGGATACTTCTTTTTTTCTTCCCTTTTCGTACAAGAAAAGAATAAGTTGGTGGGTTAGTCCAATTAGTGCTAGCACTGCAGTAAGCATTTCAAGAAAGACGAGATATATTTTATCGACTGTTCCAGATCCATGGAATGCAATAGAGTCCTCTATTTTTTTGAAGGGGACAGACAGACACAAAACAAATGGAATTCCCAATAAAAAGAGATGTCAAAAAATTCCGCGGATAGAATTCTTTTTTCTATTTAAATTGAAATATAAAAATCTCTCTTTTTGGTTCTTTTTTTTAGAACCTCAATTACTAATTGAATCAAAAAATGGATTTCTTTCAAATTGCACACTGAGTTTTTGATATAGATTCCCAGTGTTAATAATCTACGGAAGTGGTTTTTTTCTTAGTTGAGGTTGGAACTGTATGAATAATGGAATTGGAAAGGTGATAATATGATACTTCATCAGATAATTATACACGGGAAATCTAAGGTAATACAAAAAAAAAAAAAAGAACAGAAATGAATGATAAATAAAGGACTTTTTTTTTGATCGGGAATCCAAGTTGGGATTCGGTATGATTAAATGAACTTCCTATGTTATACTATTCCATTTTTGACGACGAATTCATTTCAGAGTTCAGCTATTGTTATTCAAAATATTGATCCGATTCAAAACCATCGAGAGGTAATTCATCAATTGAATTGAAAGGAGAAGGACTTGTCATCTCTATGGGATTAAAATGGGATTAAATCCCGGGTTATTGTGAAATTTGATTTTCGATTATGGAAGTAAATATTCTTGCATTTATTGCTACTGCACTATTCATTCTAGTTCCTACCGCCTTTTTACTTATCATTTATGTAAAAACAGTCAGTCAAAAAAATTAATAAATTTGAATTAAACGGAGTAAACTTTTTTTAATTCAAGAATTCACGAAATAAACTGAAAAAAGTTTCGCATCTTAAACCTTAAATGAAATAAGACGACTACAATTCCCAGTATCCAGTATATAAATCGTATAGTAGAAAGAAATAGATGAATCTTTCTACCATACGATCTACATATTAGTATCATTCTGAGGATTAAACATATTATCTTCGTGTATGCGTATGTGGATAGCAATTCCACACATGGAATTGCTATATCATCCCAGTCTATTTATTTGATATATATTTTTTTTGTTTTGATCAATCTGAAAGAATCATTTTCTTCTTATGTCTTAGGGTTCTAATGGCTATATTTTTATATGATTTTAACTAGGAATCCTGGTATCTATCAAAAGAAAGGAATCCCATCAATGAAGTAAAAACGATAGGGGTGTATAGTAATAAAATCATTAGCAAACTTTCAATTGATTGAGTAGTTTCGCGGGCACTTCTCGGATTTTGAAAAGGAAGAGTAAGCCTCACCGATTTTTAACGGTACCGCCTCAACCGTGCTCTGAAATGTGATTCGATTTCGATAAAGCATAAATCGAATTTCTATAAGATAATTAGATTTAGATAAAGATGCGTTAAATGTGCAATATGTGACTCACTTTACTCTTATCTATAGTATCTTGTTCGATAATCACCAAGTCTATACAATTTTTCATAGAAAATGCATATACACTTAACAAAATAAATTACAAAATAAATTCTTCTTTGAACAGTAATGGAACAATAAAGAGAGAAACAACTCAAGAAAAAAGAATAATAAAAAAAGAGGGGTCTGGTCGTCCTACGTACCCGTCTCTAAGCCTGCTAAGAGTTCGTTGCTTGAAATTCGGAAGAATTTTGTTGGAAAAAAGTTCCTATTATAGAGATCCGTTTCAAAATACAAAGAAAGGAAGCAGTGAAGTATCTCTTTGAGAGAAAGAGTATGATTCAGAGAATACATTACTTCATTCGAATATAATGGAATTTAAAGGAAAAATGAAGATCCTTGGATTCTCTTTAGAGTTCAAAACGCGTTGCAGAATGATCTAGAAAATAATTAATATAGCATGATTCCTCAATTCAATTAGTAATACCCTTATACTTATAGTCCACTTCTTCCCCACACTACAAGTGATAGGGAAAATGTAAAGACTACCATTAAACCAGCCCAAGCAAGACTTACTATATCCATGTGAATTATGCCCCCTTATCTCTATAACTATCAATGAATTATTCTATTGATACTCACTACTAATAGTATAGTCGAATCGATAGAACATAGTCAAAAAGGGTATTCTGATCGAAAACTCTTGCTAAACCAATCAAATAAACCCACTCATTGTAGAAAGGGATTCCTATATCATTTCGAATCCTGAAAGAGAAAACATAAGCAAAACAAAATACGTAGTAACCTCTCGAAGGGATGTTACTAATGGAACATGTAGTAATACTAAGGTTTATTTTTTTCTTAATCCTCAGAAGGAAAAAGAACAATCACTATCTAAATGCCTACTTAACCTAATTTGTACCTTTTACCGATACTCCAATTTAAATTCAAATTAACTTTGAATTATTCATCCAATTGAATATTGATTGGATACCCGAGCATTCCTAGATTCTTGTGAGTTCGCCATATATCGTGTATGCGTCTAAAGGATCTTCTGTCCTTGCCACAAGTATTGGAATTGAATTCAATTTCCTACCGGGGTGTCCAATCAAATTCAAGGTCCAGTCATCAAACACTCGATTAGTAGTCCAAAGATTAGTGAGTAGTAGTAGAGGGGGGTCGGGAAGTCTAGCTAACCCCCTTAACCACACGAATAACTTATTGCATCTAGGATTTACAATCTTTTTGAAAAACCCCAGCCGGATACTTTGAATCAAACAAGTACCAACAGCCTGTTTTCTCCCGTTTCTGCTGAAAAGGAATTCGGCGATTTCTTATCAGCCGAAGAGGGGATTTAAAGGCTTTTTTGATTAGGCGGCACCCGGATTTGAACTGGGGAAAAAGGATTTGCAGTCCCCCGCCTTACCACTCGGCCATACCGCCAAAATGATATAAAAAGAGATGCATTTCTCACGTGCTACTAAACTTCTTTTCTTGTCCTTGTAACTTTATTTCCTTTTTTCTTAAGCCCCCCTTTTCTTTTCCTCAAAAACTTCCCATCTTTTTTTATTGGATTGGAGCCAGCCACCCCTATCTAGTATCCTAGTATCTCAAAAAGGCTAACCTCTTTCCTTTTCTATTAAAATATTAAAAAATAAAATGTAGATTTTCATTCGCAAAATCCAAAATTTAGGACAAATTTGAACCATGAACTATTGATTGCTGACGGCGAATTCGTGACCGGTTTGAATCCCAAAATGAGATTTGATTTACCTAATGACAGAAGACAATCCAAATTGATACCCCGCGGTCTTAGTCTTTCTCAATTTCAATTATAACCTTCTATTATTAGATTCTAAGGTTATGTGAACCTATGTAAACCCAAAAGTCAAACCCTTAGACCGAGAGGAGTTTATTTATATATGTAGCCTTTGTTGCCTCTAA